GAGAGAGACTTGATTTAACTTAGGTTAATCTAGGCCATAGGCAGACCTACGTCAAGATAAAACCCCCTTGAAACACTCTGGTAGTGTTCCTGAATCTGAATCCAAATAATGACTCAGAGCACATGGAGCCATCTCTTTTTGCGGTCAAAAAATATGGCAAACTGGCGGATCTTTATATCCGTTAATGAAAGAGCCCAATGCACAAAAATGCATGTTGGGTCTTTAAAACAGCTCAGATCACTTTGATTAGAATCAGTTTGGTCTGTTTTACCGAGAAAGTCTACGGTTCGAGTCCGTATAGCCCTAGAACCCTATCCATTCCAAAAATTTTGGAAGTTACAATTATAAAACGAGTCCGTTTTAAAACGCCAATCAAACCTAACCCCAGTCGAAGCGAATAATCCTTCATATGGAATAATCCTTCATATGGGTAGAGGAATGACCATCCATATTTATGCCCAAGCTAAAGTTTGAAAAACGACTCTCTTTGGTACGTTGCATTGGAAAGATTGTCAACAATACAAAACAAAATAGGAATTTTTTCGTATACCTTTAACTAAACCTAGCAAAGGTAGTCTTCTCTTTCCGTATTCAATAAATTGAAATTCCTACCCATAATTCTACTTTATTCTACTTTAACTGGTTAAATAAGTAACAACCTCACAGGACAGAACAATGGGTTGCCCGGGATTCGAACCCGGAACTAGTCGGATGGAGTCGATAATGTTACCGATAAAATAAGTAACAACCTCTCCCCAAGCCGTGCTTGCATTTTTCATTGCACACGGCTTTCCCTCTGTATACATCTAAAATTAAGTTCCGCCATTAGACAAAAAGTGGAATACTTAGACCCTTCTTATAAGTAAATTTCAGAATAGAAATAAGTAAAAATTTTGTTAATTCGTCATTATTGCTATTGATTATATTCAATTCTAATCAAAATTTCTATTTACGCGCTTTCATAACGAATCAGTCATGATTGGCCAAATCATTGATACAAATAATATCTAAATACCAAACCCTTTTTTGATGGAACCTCCGCGAAATAAAAGAAGCTCTTGGAAAGGTCAAGGAAAGAACTTGTTCTTCCGCCGTAAAGAATTCTTCGAATAATTCCGATCCGAATCTTTTTAAAAAAGCCCGTACAGTACTTTTGTGTTTACGAGCTAACGTTCTAGCACAAGAAAGTTGAAGTATATACTTTATTCGCGACAAAGTTTTTTTTTTTGAAGACCCGCTATAATAATGAGAAAGATTTCTGGATATACGTCCGAATCGTTCAATAATCTCAGAATCTGATAAATCGATCCAAATGGCCTTACTAATAGGATGCCCTAATATATTACAAAATTTGGCTTTAGCCAAGGATGAAATCAGGGGACTCGTTGGAAGAATAGTATCAAACTTCTTAATAACATGATCGATTACAACTGAAGTTTCTAACATTTGATTACGTATCATTGAAGTCTTTCGCCGCACACTTGAAAAATAACCGAGAAAGTCAAGGGAATGGTTTGCCAATTGGTTTATATGGATTCTTCGTGGTTGAGACCAAAGGTCAAAATAAGATTGCCAGAAATTGACAAAGTAATATTTCCATTTATGCATCAAAAGAGACGTGCTTTTTGAAGCGAGAATTGTTTTTCCTTGATACCTAACATAATGCATGAAAGAGTCCTTGAACACCCAGAAATTGGCTTCAAAAGCCCCGGTCAAGGTTTCTCTAAGATGCTCTATTTTTCCATAGAAATAGATTCGTTCAAGAAGCGTTCTAAAAGATGTTGATCGTAAATGAAAAGATTGGTTACGAAGAAAGACAAAGACGGATTCGTATTCATATACATGAAAATTATATAGGAAGAAGAAGAATCTTTGATTTCTTTCTAAAAAAGAAGGACTGACTTTCTTTGAAGTAAGAAGACTATTCCAATTATGAAATTCGTGGAGAAAGACTCTTAATAAATGCAAAGACGAAGCATCTTTTAGCCAATAGCGAAGAGCTTGCACCACGATTTCGAGATGGATTGGGTAAGGTATTAGGATATCGAACACATAATTTAAATGTGAAATTTTGTCCTCTAAAAAAGAAAAAATGGAATGAATTGATCGTAAATTAGCGGATTTGACTATCTCTTTCCCTTTCTTTTGGCGCTTTTCTAGGGAAGATAAGAATCGAAGCGAAAATGGAATTTCCATAATGACCGAAAATCCCTCGGATATCATTTGAAAATCAAAATTCTTATTGCGCCCCCAAAGTGGATTTTGTTTAGAATCATTCAGAGAAAGAACCCAAAAATTTGGGTCATACATTTGAGTAATTAAACGTTTCACAATGAGTAAGCTGAATTTATTATCATAACCTGCATTTTTCAACAAAATGCATCTTGTTAAACCATGATCATGAGCAAGTGCATAAATATACTCTTGAAAGATAAGTGGATATAAGAAGTCGTGTTGTTGAAATCTATCGAGCTCTAAAGAGCTTTGAAATTCCTCCATTTTAATGCTATTTGAACCAAAGGTAGAGGATTTTGGGAGTTATCAAATGATACAGAGTGCGATACAGTCAAAACAAGGTATTTTTCGAGTAAGATAAGGAAGCGATACCTCGGTAAACTTATCAACGGATTCTCGATCCTCTCTTTATTCCATTTTCTTGAAGTCGTTTATATTCGTTCTAGGATAACAAGATGGTTAGAAATCCTTTATTTTTTCAAAAAAAATCGCTCTTTTGATTTTGGAAATTTTGTTATCAATCTACTCTTTCTTATACACACACAGCTCCATTCTGGAATGGAGAATCCTAATATTTAGGATTCATGAAAAAATAAAGAATCCGCTTCTCGGATAAGCCCTTACCCGTATTCAGGCACTAATCTATTTTTAACGTCTAATTAGATCGGATAATCATTCAAATTAAGAATGGGAGCTCGTTGCTTTTTCGTTCCTTATAATTTCATTAACTTAATTGAAGCCAGAGGGCTCTATCCATTTATTTATTTGACCCAACTTGAAATTGAATCCATTTGACTCCCTTCCAATAAGTTAAACAAAGTTTTGTCCCGATCGGGAAAGAAGAAAAGATTCTCAAAACTCTTGGTTGCTACGACATGCTATTTTTTCCATTCATTCCTTTTTAGGATCAGTCGTGGTCTTCCAAACTTTACCGATGGTATGGATGAATTCATCACTTCATCTAAATGTGTAAAAGATCCGAGTCGCACTTAAAAGCCGAGTACTCTACCGTTGAGTTAGCAACCCGAATAGAAGAAAAAAGTCTGTAGATATAATCAAAAGGAAAAAAAAGATTCGACGAGCGAATCACAGCATAAAAAACCATTTTCGAATCGATTACGAACAGAAAACGTAATAACTCAGATGAAAATACAAGAAATTTTCCGAGAACAGAAAAACCAGAACTAATGATAGATCCTTCCTTATGTCATTGTTATTCACGTTTTCACGCAAAAATGCGTCTATCAAAGCGCATCCAATGAACCCCTTTTTTGACTAACGTAAGGCAAAAACCAAACCGATGGGACGGAAATAAAGAGATCCCTTTATAAAAAGGGATCTCTTTATCACGCTGCATTATATTTGTTCAATGCATTGTTGTCAATATAAAGGAATATAATGGAAAAAGATAAGCAATTCGGTTGAAAAATATTCCAAAAAATAAGGACTTGAGTTAGATTGGTACTACATAGATATAAAAAAGTTTAGCTAGGGGAAGCAAAAATAAGAAGTCGAAAAAGATCTCTAATTTAGTCAATCAATAAATAAACAAAATAGAGAAAAGTTCGAGAAAGGGGTAGCATATACCCCCCTTATTTCCTTAAATTAATTCCATTTTATTTTATTGAGGCAAAGTTCGTTAAAAACCTCCGACTTCTTTAAAATGTCCCGAACGGTTTCTGTAGGCTGAGCACCCCTTTCAAGAAAATATAGAATAGCAGGAACGTTTAAATACGTTTGATTCTTTATCGGATCATAAAAACCCACTTTCTGAAGATCTCTTCCTTCTCGTCGAGAGCGAACATCAATTGCAACGATTCGATAAGTTGCACGTTGCTTTCTACCACAGCGTTTTAAACGAAGTTTAACCATAACATTCCTCTAATTTGGAATCCCTATGGAACTGATTCACTTATAGAATCATGACTAGTCATTGGTTCAGTCGGTACATAAACATAATAATGTCTATGTTTTATGAATAAATCTTCGACTGGCAGATTGGTTCTATGAACCATAGGATTGATTCGTTTAGTATTAATCCTCAAGGCTTAAGGCTTATCGTTTTCAAACGGAGGAATGCCCCATGACAAAATCCAAGGTTCCAAGGATTGAGTTCGGTTTTTGGTTTTTGGGCCTCCTTTTTTAGGCGGGATTTAATAGTCCCTTGGAGGGCCTCCAGCGCATTACGATTTTTTGAGAGGCGGTTAATTTGGGAAGTGAGCCACCTTTCGCCTGCCGCACTTCCCGAGTGGAAAGCTTCCAAAAAAATCTTACAAGTATCATTAGCATAGGTCTCGCAATGATCTTTATTGGAAGAGTGCATGTACCTCCGGCATTTTTTACGATGGGGGCACGTGAGCCCCCGTTCGTGCTCGTTCCGCTCAAAAATCACTTTTCTCCCAGTCTCGTTTGTTTTACGATGGGGGCACGTGAGCCCCCGTTCATGCTTGTTCCGCTCAGAAATCACTTTTCTCCCAGTCTCATTTGTTTTACGATGGGGGCACGTGAGCCCCCGTTCGTGCTCGTTCCGCTCAGAAATCACTTTTCTCCCAGTCTCATTTGTTTTACGATGGGGGCACGTGAGCCCCCGTTCGTGCTCGTTCCGCTCAGAAATCAATTTTCTCCCAGTCTCGTTTGTTTGTGGAAAAATACTGTCTTTTTCCCACTCGGGAAACTTCTTCCCATTTATCCCGTCTTTCTTTATACCGTCTTTTGGACAATATAAAGAAAGACAGGTTCTCGAACGATGCTTGTAGTCTTTCGGGTGAGAAGTCCCCGGATAAGTCAAAAAGCCACACCCACAATAAGAACAATCAACTGTAGCGTCGTTTTTATGTTGCATAATTTGCAAAAAATTAATTTACTAAAAAATCGAATCCGACTTAATAATAAGTCGAACCGAACGATAAAAATAAAAGTACCTAAAGTACTTTTTAAAATGGAGTTCGATAGTTTTGAAATGCCTTAATAAAATAAGGGGAATCCGAAGAATAAGGTAGAAAAAATGTCCGTTATTTCAAGAAGTAATGGCAATAGTACATCAAATGAAGCGGGGCCTTGGGACGAAAGGGATCGAACCTTCGATTCCCGGGACCAAAACCCGTTGCCTTGCCACTCGGCCACGCCCCAATGCCCCATCGATGGGCCCCGCCCCAATGGCACATCGATTTGTTTTCATTTGCTGATTCATATTATACTCAGAAGAAAGATTTTTTGCAACTACTCGTGTCACGTTTCTTTTGTTTAGAAAATTCATATTATATCGAACCTTCGATTACTAGGATCAAAACCGGTCACTTTACCACTCAGTTATGCCCCATTGGCACATCGATTTGTTTTCATTTGCTGATTCATATTATATTCAAAAGAAAGATTTTTTGCAACTACCCGTGTCACGTTTATTTTGTTTAGATAATTCATATTATATCGAACCTTCGATTACCAAGAGCAAAACCGGTCGTTTTACCACTCAGCTACGCCCCCTTGGCACATCGATTTGTTTTCATTTGCTGATTCAGATTATACTCAAAAGAAAGATTTTTTGCAACTACCCGTGTCACGTTTATTTTGTTTAAATAATTCATAT